GGACATTGGGAATTTCATCTCTGATGACACTTTTATAGTTAGAAATAGGAATGGGGACAGCTATTCCATATATTTTGATATTGAAAATAAACTTTTTGAGATTAACAATGATCATTCTTTTCTGAGTGAACTCGAAAGACCTTTTTCGAGTTATCCGAATTCTGATTATCTGACTAATGGATCTAATAGTGACGATCCTTACTATGATCGTTACATGTATGATACTCAATATAGTTGGAATAATCATATTAATAGTTGTATTGACAGTTATCTTGATTCTCAACTACGCATTGATGCTTACATTGTAAGTAGTAGGGAAAATTATAGTGACAGTTACATTTCTGGTGAAAATAGAAATAGTAGTGAAAGCGAGAGTTCCAGTATAAGGAATGCCGGCGATTTCACTATAAGAGAAAGTTATAATAATCTCGATGTAACTCAAAAATACAGGCATTTGTGGGTTCAATGCGAAAAGTGTTATGGATTAAATTATAAGAAAATTTTGAAGTCAAAAATGAATATTTGTGAACAATGTGGATATTATTTGAAAATGAGTAGTTCAGATAGAATAGAACTTTTGATTGATCCAGGCACTTGGGATCCTATGGATGAAGACATGGTCTCTCTGGATCCCATTGAATTTCATTCAGAAGAGGGGCCTTATAAAGATCGTATTGATTGTTATCAAAGAAAAATAGGGTTAACTGAGGCGGTTCAAACAGGTATAGGCCAACTAAATGGTATTCCCGTAGCAATTGGGGTTATGGATTTTCAGTTTATGGGTGGTAGTATGGGATCTGTAGTTGGGGAGAAAATGACCCGTTTGATCGAGTATGCTACCAAAAAATTTATACCTCTTATTATAGTGTGTGCTTCTGGGGGTGCGCGTATGCAAGAAGGAAGTTTGAGCTTGATGCAAATGGCTAAAATATCTTCTGCTTTATATTTATACAATTCTCAATCAAATAAAAAACTATTTTATGTACCAATTCTTACGTCTCCGACTACGGGTGGGGTGACGGCCAGTTTTGGTATGTTGGGGGATATCATTATTGCCGAACCCAATGCCTACATTGCATTTGCGGGTAAAAGAGTAATTGAACAAACATTGAATAAAACAGTACCTGAGGGGTCACAAGCGGCCGAATATTTATTCCAGAAGAAGGGCCTATTCGATCTAATTGTACTGCGTAATCTTTTAAAAAGCGCTCTGAGTGAGTTATTTCAACTCCACGCGTTCTTTCCTTTGAATCAAAATTCAAAGACTATTCAGTTTAATTAGTTTTTTGTAGTAAACACGTAGTTAGTTTATCGGAATCAAAGTAAAAAGAAGAAGAATGGGGTTTTCTTTTAAGATCTAATTCTAGAAAGAATCACAAGTTGCATATAATTTTTATTTTTGACTAATATTCATGATTAATAATCGGAAAGCCTCTATAAAAGAATGAATTCTTGCTTTTGTGAAATTAGACGAAGTTCGTCTTACCTTCTTACGTATGTATTATATAATAAATTCAAATATAGAATTGTGTATTTTTATATATCTCTCATTTTGACTAAGAAGCCTAGAAATCTTTCAGTAATTTGCAAAAAACCTTTTCTTTATTAAATTAGAAGTAGAAGACAAGAACAAACGAAGAAGAATAAGAGACTCCATTTTCATACATATCTTTCATGTCGAAAGATGAATAAGTCCATTTATTTAGTTCTACATTCCTTGCACTTATTATATATACTTATTTCGATATATACTTCGATCTATATTAATGAAAATGAAAGTTTCATAATTACAAAAATAGTAATTAGAATCGAATTAATAAGAATTTTCATTCTATAATTAAGAATTTAAAATTATTACAAGATATCTTTATAACAATAGAAACAATATAATAATAACAGGTACAAATAGTAAATTAAATCGAGGTATTTCTTTTATGATAACTTTCAGCTTTCCCTCTATTTTTGTGCCTTTAGTGGGCCTAGTATTTCCGGCGATGGCAATGGCTTCTTTATTTCTTTATGTTCAAAAAAACAAGATTGTTTAGATCTGATAGGACTAAATCTTATTTCTTTTTTTTTTACTTAGAGAAAAAAATCTCTATTTATTTGAGTATGGTATAACATATAACATGGGGTTTCTGCTGAACAGAAATCGAACATACATAAATGAAAGAGTTCTTATATATACAGAAAATGATATATGGGTAAATTGATTCTAGCTATTTTCAACTAGAATCAGGATTGGCGGATGTTTGAAATGAAAAGTCTATGTATTAAAGGGTTCACATCAAAATAGTGCTAGTTGATGAGAGTTATTTCGGAAACAAAAACAGTAAAGTCAAATTCATTGGGCTATGCTCTAAATTCCAATAAAATGAAATCAGATCAAGTATGAGTTGGCGATCAGAACATATATGGATAGAACTTCTAAGGGGGTCTCGAAAAATAAGTAATTTTTCCTGGGCCATTATCCTTTTTTTAGGTTCATTCGGCTTCTTAT